GTTCTTTCTTTTTTTTAACAGGAGATTTCTCTTTTTCGTTAGATAAGAGAAGAGTGAAGGGGTGATTTAATATGACTATCAATGACTTTGTTCATAAGCTAATAAGATCTTTTATCGATGAAAATGCGGTGGTATCGTATAGTTGATAAGGCTGCTTTTAGGAGTGATCTTTCTCTCTAACTAGAAAGATCATAAGAGACGAAAGATCGTAGCCTAGAGTCTACATAAGGTGCTTTCGAGTTCTAAGAGTTTTCTTCTCCCTTCTCACGTTCACGCTTTATAAACTTACTATTGGCTATGGTAAGTAGAAAAAGAAGTTCTCTTCCATTCATCGAGATGGAATTGGTGTGAAGTGAAAGGAGGTCGTTCGTTCGAGAATAGGGGTCGTGGAAGAATTGTTGGGTTCGATTCCCATAGCCCCGGTGTGGAATCAAGAATGATTCAACGAGATATGAAATGCCTGCATTAAGATTTAAAACTTGTCGTCTACTTTCAGGAAATGTTTGGAACAGAAAACTTACAATAATACAACGCCGTATTCTCGGAAGATTGAGGAACAAGAAGAGATCTATTAAGAGAAAGATTTATTCGAGAAAAAATCTTAACAGTTACATCCAATTACAAACTACACGAAAGTTGTCCCTTTTTTATGGAAATTTACCCATCACAGAGATGCACAGAGGAACAAAACGAACTTCATATATCCCTTTTCTCCTCAATCCAGAAACAAGATCGGACGTTATTCCGGTTCGTCTCCATTTTTGTGAAACTATTCCTCAAGCAAGGCAGCCGATAAGTCATCGAAGGATTTGTGTGAATAATGGAATGGTAAACATTACTCATTTTAAACTCTCCCACGGTGATATAATATCTTTTAAAGAAAATGATGCGAGAACCCGCGGTGAAGAAATAAGGAGCTATATCGGAAAAAGAATAGGCAAATCACCAAATTTCCGGTTGCGTTCTGCTATGCAAGAAGAATACTTAGAAAGAACAAAGAAGTTTGGATCCGAAAAAGTATGCTTAGGTAGTTCTTTCGCTGAGCACAACAGAATGAAGAGGAATTTGTATCATTTAAAATCCCTATTCTTATCGAATAGAAGGAACGAGAAAAACCGAAATATTCCTACTCGAATAAGAAGTCCTATAGTTGACAACTCTTCTTTATATAGTAATTCGACCTATTGCTCCGCATCCCCCCAGAAGTTTACTAGGAAGATAAAAATAAAAAGGATCGAACTACCTACTCATTATTCGGAGGTGAATCATAGAACACCAAAAGCTGTGGTATCTTATGGACCTAACATAGGTCATATCCCTCACGACATAAGATTGAAAGATCCAAACCTTCTTCTTCGGAGCGGAAACGGACGTGGCCAAAACATATAAAGATCGTAGCCTTAGAGTCTACATAAGGTGCTTTCGAGTTCTTAAGAGTTATAAGAGTTTATAGATTCCAGCGAGGAGCTATGAAAATTTCCCTCGCGGATGGGGAAGAAATAGAGAGCGTCCCCCCAATTATCATAAATAAAGAGAGAAAGAACTTCGCATAATTCTTATTATGTGATTATTTCTTTGATATAGCATTTCGATCCTTTTTAGAGATCGAGATGTGTTCCTAAGATTATAAAAAACAAGCAACGGCTTCTAACGCTACTTAGCTATATGTTAATAAGAAGCCGTTGTGCGTGAGTATAAGTCTAAAGACTATAAGCGTCTTCCTTGGTTATTTAGAAAGAGTTTCTTTGTTGTTGTTAAGCTAAAAGGAACAAATCGTTCAACTATATAAGATGCTCTTCTTTGGTAGGGAAGCTCATTTGCTTTTTCTTACCGATTTCCAACTATAAGTAATTAAAAATTCTGCCTTGGAGCCTTATGAATTCAACCATACCACCCTGTCCAATATTCTTACAAGTTTTATTCTACACCGACATTCTTCCTATTTCTAGAATAGCGTGTTTGCTACAGAGCAACACCATTTTCTAGGCTTTTACCAACTACATTTGCAGGAAACTATGGAGAAACAGCAGCGCGACCTGGAGTTTCTGGAAATGCTGGAGTTGGAACAAAAAGAGGCTTTTCTTAAACAAGAAAAATCCTTTCTCTTGAAAGAACTTTCGCGATTCCAATCGGATAGCGAAAGTTCAAGCTGAATATGGGGGGGGTGAGAAACGTTTTTAAAATGGGGGAAGAGGAACGAGAGGCGTCCCTAAGCTTATGAGTATTCGGACTTAAAATAAAATTTTTGTTTGGAGATTCACGAAGAAGTATTGCGGCCAAACCAACCCTCCATCTAGATCTTGATTCATTATTTCAATTTTTTTTCTTAATGCAGGCAAGGAAAGGCTCATATGTCTTGTCAATTATTACTTGCTGGGTCGGAGCGTATACGAGCGAGCAGAGCCCAGGAAACAGGGAAGCCCGTCATAGAGCAGTCGACTAGAAGTAGAAGACTGCTGGCCTGAGAGAAGGCGCCTCTCTCGGGAAACATGGCCCAATTTCTCTTCTTTCTTTTGGTAAAGGTAAACGGTCCTGTTCAAGCATTGGCGCATAACGGGAGGCTAGCTCAGTAGATTACCATTCCTTTAGTTCTGGAGTTTAGGAGTTAATGATTTGCGGATAGTAGCTTCGGTCGTTCGGTCGATAGGGTAAGCGCTCATTCCTTTTTATAAAAACTTCCCCGGGAATCTCTCGTACTGTATCGATCGGTCATCCGTTAACTCTCGCATCCGTTTAGCTTAGCCCATCCCGCTTATCTCTCATCTCGGTTTATAGAAAACGTTCTTCATGGCCTATTTGCGAAATCGCGAGTTTACGGGGTCACGATAGGTCCCTTCAAATGCAAAAGATAGGCCGTTTATTTAAACTGGAATTCTATAA